GTTTCATTGATAGCAGAAGAGCCTGACTCTATAGGATAGGGGCACTAGCGCTTTATTTAAAAAATAAAAAGTCAAGGGGCCGTACCGTAATAGGCTGCTATTCTAGGCTCGCTTCGCTTCTTCAAGCTCCGCCCCTTATTGGAAAACTAAAGCGCTAACGCGCCTTATATTATTTTATTTAGTAAAGCAAAGCAACCTTTCGCGCCAGGCGCTCACGTTTGTTTTTTGTCGTCTGGGTGGAAGCTGGCGGCAGGGCTTGCTTAACCGTATATATGGAATCGGGACTCGCCCTGGATCTCCGAATAGCCTCACCTGAAACTGGTAGACAAACTGAGCCACCACGTACCCCTCTCGCCCGTCGTATGCTATGGATGGTCACACTAGCCCCTCGATGGCATGGCGGGATTTCCCATTGACTGTTCCTGAGGTCATTCTTTTGGGAGATCCTTAATCCTGGAAAGAAGGAAAGGCATCCATCCAGACCGGCAGCACCCGAAAAGGAGTCTTAGCTTTAGGTAGTCTTTCCACGCTTGGCTTTGCTAGGCAGGCTTCCCCGGTCGTACCGTTCGTAAATTCCTTCCGTTCTCCGCCAATTCTTCTATTTTTTATTTTGCTTCCATTTTCTTGCTGAACTGCTTTTCCTGTTGAAGCTTTTACGGGGGCTTTTGCTCATGCCGATTCAGAATGCTTTCTCATGATAATATGAAATCTCTCTTTTGTGTCCATTCCCCATTGGATTCAGGGACGAGCACGAGACAGTGCTTGGAGATTCGATCTTGTTTTCGCTTGGTTTCCCCAGGTGGTGCGGTTGGGGAGTAGAGAAGGCTCGGGCTCGTCGAGACCTCGATGCCGGGTCGTTCCAAAGTGACTTGCTATTGCTGCTGCAGTGCATCTTTTTCATCATCCAGGAATTTCTTTAGAATCTTTGCCTTCCTTGGATTCGAACCAAGTATAAGATATTATAAATGTCGGAGAATACCGGGTATTTTAGTTTTTAGCATTAACACGATTAAATATTCATTTTTCCTAGCCGATTCTTCCCTTCCTTCTCTTCTTACTTTACTCCCCGGGTTTAGGCTCCCGACTGGAGGGAGAGGGGCAAGGCATTAGGGATAGCTGCTTTCGTCTCCAGTAATGGATGGATATGGATAAGGTGGTAGTGCCAAATTTCGGAGTAGCCGTAATGGAAGAACTTTTTGCTTTGTTGTCCGGCCCTCTTCACCGATCTCCTAGCCCTACGAATCAAACATCTCCGGGCATCTGGTTTCAAAGAGAGATTGGTTAGTCGCCTTCTGTTCATTCTTTTACCCCTGACTACCGGACCCCATTGGTTAAGTTGGGGCAGGAATAGCTATCGGACTACGATCACAGGCCGGGCCGACCCTCCTTTATTCTAGTCCAGTTGGAGAGGGAAAAGTCCCATCCGTTCCAGAAGTCGCAGATAAATGGAAGGCTTAAATACCAAAAACTACGGAGGCATGATCTAAAAATGGGTAAGCCCGGTGGTTCAAGTTGAGCCTAGCCAACAACCAACATCAGCTTCTAGGGATAGTAGGAGCTCCAGTTGCTCCAACCATTCTAGTGAACCGGTCGAGACCAGCAGCTATGAATACCCTGTGCCGGTTGTGCGAAGGCAGCCTCAATCAAAATCAAGAAAAACTTCCTCCTAAGCTAAGGAAAGAAAAAAAGCTGATTCACCTCTACCCTATTGGTTAATCCCGAAGGAAGCTTCCCTGAGAGAGCTGCTATAAGATAAGCTCTTTTTCCATTTAGTTTAGAGAGAGTAGCTTGCTTTCCACGGTCTGCTATTCCTTTCCTCTAATGACTAAATGGAAAACCTACCGAAATGGCTCTTTAAAGAAGGGCTTTATTCACAGGAAAATTTTGAGAGGGTCGACCAGTCCAGTCCATTTATCATCCCACCACTCACCCAAGCAAGCTCAGGAGTTCAGGTGCTACAGATTAGCTGCTTGAAGCCCGATCGTCAGTAACTTCCACCGAAGAGATCTTGTTTTTGTCCTTCTCGGGTTCCAGTCCAATCTTCTGCTGCTGCCCCCGGCCTCTACTTCATTTAAGACTTTCTGGTCCAGGCCTCAGGCTTACACAAGTCTAATTCTTCCGCTACCGATATTGGATCTGAGCCTTCCTTGAAAGAATCGCAAACAAAGAGTAAATTGCTTAGCTTATCGAGATCGCCCCTTCTTTGTTCGCTGCCGAGTAGAAATAGAAAGCAAAACTATGCGGCTATCACGAATAATAAATTCAAGGATGATGCCCCGCAAGACAAAGACTGCTGTATAAAGTACTAGACCTGAGGCACCACCTACTCCCCCACCACGCACTTTTGGTGTCGAGCCAATGAATTCCCTCTTCCATAGCGAATTCATTGGCTCCCTTTCTTAACCTCGCAATGATAAAAATGAGACGTTTGCTTGCTTCACCGCCAACAACCTTCTGTGCTTGCTATTAAGAACTCTTTCTTCTCAAACCAAACAAGCCC